TACCATTATTTTTATATTATTTTAAAAAAAAATAGATCAGGCTTATTATTATTCCTGCCAATTTTATTTATTTTATAAAAAAAAATAGATCAGGCTTATTATTATTCCTGCCAATTTTATTTATTTTATAAAAAAAAATAGATCAGGCTTATTATTATTCCTGCCAATTATATTTATTTTATAAAAAAAAATAGATCAGGCTTATTATCTACTAATAGTATTATTAATATATAATATATAATAAATATTTAATTAATAATAAATTATTTATTATAATATAATAAAATATATTAATTCTCAATATATTTATATTAATAATAAAATATATATCTAAAAAAAAATAGATATTTATTATTAATATATAATATATAATAAATATTTAATTAATAATAAATTATTTATTATAATATAATAAAATATATTAATTCTCAATATATTTATATTAATAATAAAATATATATATGTCTTTAAGAAATAAATATTTAATTAATCTTTCTTTCTTTTGTAAACAAAAAAAACAAAAGAAAGAAAGATTCTTATTATTGTAAGTTATTTTATAATAATTATTTAATTTTATTAGTCGTATATTATATATTATTTAAATAAATATTTAATTAATAATAAATTATTTATTATAACAAAATATATACAAATAAGTATTTATAATAAGATTATTTAAGCCTTAAAAGTTTGTATCTTAAAAAATTTGATTACCCCAATAATCAAATATACAGTATTACCCCAATAATGCTATATAAGTATAATTTTAGTAAAAGGTTGGTTAATAAGATTATTTAAGCCTTAAAAGTTTGTATCTTAAAAAATTTGATTACCCCAATAATCAAATATACAGTATTACCCCAATAATGCTATATAAGTATAATTTTAGTAAAAGGTTGATTAATAAGATTATTTAAGTCTTAAAAGTTTGTATCTTAAAAAATTTGATTACCCCAATAATCAAATATACAGTATTACCCCAATAATGCTATATAAGTATAATTTTAGTAAAAGGTTGGTTAATAAGATTATTTAAGCCTTAAAAGTTTGTATCTTAAAAAATTTGATTACCCCAATAATCAAATATACAGTATTACCCCAATAATGCTATATAAGTATAATTTTAGTAAAAGGTTGGTTAATAAGATTATTTAAGCCTTAAAAGTTTGTATCTTAAAAAATTTGATTACCCCAATAATCAAATATACAGTATTACCCCAATAATGCTATATAAGTATAATTTTAGTAAAAGGTTGATTAATAAGATTATTTAAGTCTTAAAAGTTTGTATCTTAAAAAATTTGATTACCCCAATAATCAAATATACAGTATTACCCCAATAATGCTATATAAGTATAATTTTAGTAAAAGGTTGATTAATAAGATTATTTAAGTCTTAAAAGTTTGTATCTTAAAAAATTTGATTACCCCAATAATCAAATATACAGTATTACCCCAATAATGCTATATAAGTATAATTTTAGTAAAAGGTTGGTTAATAAGATTATTTAAGCCTTAAAAGTTTGTATCTTAAAAAATTTGATTACCCCAATAATCAAATATACAGTATTACCCCAATAATGCTATATAAGTATAATTTTAGTAAAAGGTTGATTAATAAGATTATTTAAGTCTTAAAAGTTTGTATCTTAAAAAATTTGATTACCCCAATAATCAAATATACAGTATTACCCCAATAATGCTATATAAGTATAATTTTAGTAAAAGGTTGGTTAATAAGATTATTTAAGCCTTAAAAGTTTGTAATTATTTTTATATTATAAGTTTGATTCTTGCTTATTTATTAATTATCTCTATAATTAATATGGATATTTAATAAATTTAAATATTATTCCAGTTATTAATATTATTAATTAAGTGAAAGTTTAATATAGTAATAGTTTTATAATAGGTTAATATTGTGCCAGCATCCGCGGTTATACAATTTATTAATATTAATATTTTAGGTTATATTAAATTTTATTAATTTTTAGGATTTACATTTTTAATATTTAAGTGGAATTTATATTCTTTATAATTTCTTATAATTTTTTAATAAATTTATTTGATAAACTAGGATTAGATACCCTATTATAATTTACTTAAATTTTGATCTTGAATAATATTAGTTATGTTCTTTAAAACTCAAAGAATTTGGCGGTGACTTATTTTTTTAGAGGAATCTGTATATTAATTGATAAACCACAATAGTTTATACTTTTTAATTTATTTGTATATCGCTATATACTTAAATTTTTTGTAAGAAATTTTTATTTATTATTTATAAGTTAATGTTAGGTCAAGGTGCAGTTTTTAAGGAGTTTATATGGATTACTATAATTTTTAATAAAAATTTTTATATTGGATTGTTTTAAAATTCTTAATTAAAACATGAAATAGGATTTAATAGTAAATTTTTTTAATTAAAAGATTTGAATATAACTCTAAGTCATGTACATATCGCCCGTCACTCCTAATTAAGTTAGGATAAGTCGTAACAAAGTAATTCTACCGGAAGGTGGAATTAGTAGATAATCAGAATGTAGCTTATATTAAAGCTAGTTATTTACATTAATTTGAAAATTTAATTATTCTTTCTGATTTATTTTATATAAAATATTTATATATATTTGATTTATTTATTTATTAAGTTTTTAGTATTAATTAGGGATAATTACTTTATTTATTAATATCTGAAAAGGTATATACATTTAAAATATTTAGGAATATTAATTTTACCTTTTGTATCAGGGTAATCTAATTAATTTATTTAATATTATTTTCCCGAAGTTAAGATTTCAATTTTAATTTAATTTTAATTGTTTTATTAATTTATTTAAAATTAAAAAAGTAATTATATTTTATCGCTCTTAATTATATCTGGTTATTAAGTATTTAATTAAATTAAAGATTTTTGGTTAAAATTAATTCAATTTATTAAAATCAAATTATATTAGGGAAAATCTTAATATATATTTATATAATTTTTATTATTTAAAATTTAATATTTTTAATATCTAAAATTAAGTTCTTAATAGATTAATTTTATTTCATTTGATTAATTTTTGATTTAAATTTTTACTTAATTTTTTTATGGAACATATTTATTTAATTAATTATGGTTTAATTAGTATAATTTTATAATTTAATAATAATGAATTAGACAAATTTATTTTCCAACTGTTTAACAAAAACATTTCTTTTTGTAAAATATAAAAAGTAATTCCTGCCCTATGTGAATTATAAATGGCTGCAGTATTCTGACTGTGCAAAGGTAGCATAATAATTAGTTTCTTAATTAGAAGCTGGAATGAATGGATTATTGAGAAAGTTATTTTATTTTTATAAATATTATAATTTAATATTTAAGTTAAAACGCTTAGTTATTTTCCTGGGACGAAAAGACCCTATAGAACTTTATTAGTAAAAGTTTATATATATATATTGGTAGATTAAATTTATATATATATTTTTTAGTTTTGCTGGGGTAGTAAATAAATATAAAATTTTATTTATTTAAATCATTAATTTATGTTTTTTAGATCTTAAAGTTTTTAGATAAAAAGATTAAGTTACCTTAGGGATAACAGCGTAATTTCAATGGGGAGTTCATATTTATATTGAAGTTTGCGACCTCGATGTTGAATTAAGATAATTTAAGGGGGTAGGTTTCTTTATTATAAGTCTGTTCGACTTTTAAATTCTTACATGATTTGAGTTCAAACCGGCGTGAGCCAGGTTGGATTCTATCTTGGAAATTTTTTATAAATTTAGTACGAAAGGACCAATTTATATTAATTTAAATAATTTTTATTGAATAATATTAATAGGTTGGCAGACTAGTGCATTAAATTTAGATTTTAATTATGTATAATAAAATACATCTATTAATTTTTTTAATTTCTTTTTTTTTCTTAATTATTTCTGTAATAATTTCGGTTGGTTTTTTTACTTTATTAGAGCGAAAGATTTTAGGCTATATCCAATTTCGTAAAGGACCAAATAAGATTGGTTATTTAGGCTTATTACAACCTTTTAGTGATGGTTTAAAATTGTTTCTAAAGGAGAGTGTTTTTCCTATAAATTCTAATTATTTTATTTATATAGTTTGTCCTTTATATTTATTATTTCAATCTCTTTTTATTTGGATTTTATTTCCTTATTATTTAAATAATATTGAATTTCCTCTAGGCTTCATATTTTTTTTATGTTGTTCTAGTTTAAGAATTTATGGTTTAATAGTTTGCGGTTGATCTTCTAATAGAGTTTACTCTATGTTAGGTTGTATTCGTAGAGTTTCTCAAGCTATTTCATATGAGGTCAGTTTATCTATTATTTTAATAAGATATTTTGTTATAGTTGATGGATATAGATTAATAGATTTATATAATATTCAAAGTTCTTATTGGTTCTTTTTTATTTCTATTCCTTTAGGGTTTTGTTGGTTATCTTGTTGTATAGCTGAGTCTAATCGTACTCCATTTGATTTTTCTGAAGGTGAAAGTGAATTAGTTTCAGGATTTAACGTTGAATATGGGGGTGGTGGTTTTGCATTACTATTTATCTCTGAGTATTCAAGAATTATTTTTTTGTGTTTTTTAACTTGTTTAATTTTTTTTGGGTCAGATTTTTTATCATATTTATTTTATTTAAAAATTATTTTTATATGTCTTTTTTATGTTTGGGTTCGCGCAACTTTACCACGTTATCGTTATGATAAATTAATATATTTAGCATGAAGGTGTTATTTACCTTTATCATTAAATTATTTGCTTTTCTTTTTTTTGATAAAGTGTTTATGTTTTTATCATTTTTTTTTGTAAAGTTAATAAATTCCTCTTTCTTTTACTTTCAAGGTAAATGCTTTAATATAATAAGCTAATTAACTTATTTAATTAAATAATCTCATATTTTATTAATTATAGGATTTGTAATAAAAAATATGAAATATGTTGCAGTTAATACTGCCCCTAAATTAATATAAGGTTCTTCAACTGGACGTGCCCCAATTCATGTTAGTAGTATTACGTTAATGATAAATAATCAAAAGTTAATTTGTGCTATTGGGTAAAATTGAATTCCTTTAAATTTTGATTTTCTTGTAAAAGGTAATACTGCCAAAATTAAAATTGATATAAATAATGCTATTACACCACCTAGTTTGTTTGGAATGGATCGAAGGATTGCATATGCAAATAAGAAGTATCATTCTGGTTGAATATGAATTGGAGTTACTATAGGGTTTGCAGGGATAAAATTATCAGGATCTGAAAGTATATATGGTTCAGACAAAGTTAAAATTATAAGAATAGAAATTATAATTGTAAATCCTATTAAGTCTTTAATAGAAAAAAATGGATGAAATGGGATTTTATCTGAATTAGAGTTAATTCCAATTGGATTATTAGATCCTGTTTGATGAAGGAAAAATAAATGAATAATTGTTATTATTCTAATGATAAAAGGCAATATAAAATGGAGACTAAAAAACCGAGATAAGGTTGCATTGTCAACTCTAAATCCACCTCAAATCCAATTTACTAATATAAATCCAATATAAGGGATAGCAGATAAAAGATTTGTAATTACTGTTGCACCTCAAAATGATATTTGACCTCATGGTAGTACATATCCTAAAAAAGCCGTGGCCATAGTTATTAATATAATTGTAATTCCTATATATCATGTTTTTATTAATTTAAATGATCCATAGTAGATTCCTCGACCTACATGCATATATATGCAAATAAAGAATATTGATGCTCCATTCGCGTGGATGGTTCGCATCAATCATCCATAGTTAATATCTCGGGTAATATGATTAATTCTGTCAAAGGCTAGTTCAATATTAGCTGTGTAATGTATTGATAGAAGAATTCCTGTAATTAGCTGGGTTATTAGGCAAATACCTAAAATTGATCCAAAATTTCATCATGATGATAAATTAATAGGAGTTGGAAGGTCAATAAGAGAATTATTAATAATTTTAAAGATTACATCTTTTTTTCGGAAGGGCTTATTCATATGTTTTTCTTGATCGTAAGGGGCCTATATGAATTTTTACAATTTTAGTAATTGAAATTATACAGATTAATATGTAAATAAATAATAAGGTTGATAATATTCATGTTTTTTTATTATATAGTTTTAAGGTAATATATCTTTCTACTATTAAATTAGTTTTTTGCTCTTCATTAATTTGAATTTCATTAATTATTTCTTCTATTGGTATAATCATTATTAAACATAAGATGGTTATAGTTACTTGATAATTGAATTTTTGGTTTGCGGCAATTCTTCTTATGTATATAAAGATAATTAATAATCCTCCAATTATAATCAGGAATATAATTATTGCTATTCAAGATGTTAATATAATTTTTGATAACAAGATTGTTGATAATATGGTATAAATAAGTAATATTACTCCTATTGTTATAGGGTTAACAATTTTAATAATTATTGTGGATATAGTTATTATTATTTTTAAGATTAAAAATTTAATTTCAACAAATAGTTTATATAGAATAAGGGTTTTGGAGACTTTTGGAATAATTAATTTTATTTTGTTGATGTTTTAAAGATATTATCTAATTTTAGTTTACAAAACTAACATTTTTATTTAAATTATTAAAACTTATTAGTTTATATTTATTTATATATATGTATATTACTTGTTTAATTTCCCTTATTTTTATTCGTATACATATTTTTATTTGTTTAATTAGATTAGAATTTGTTGTAATGACTTTATTAGTTATATTCAGATTTTTTTGTATGATATATACAACAGGATTTTATTTATTGATTTTCTTAATGGTTTTTTTTGTATGTGAAGGTGTATTAGGATTAAGAGTTTTAGTTAGTATAATTCGTTATTATGGGAATGATTATTTAAATTCTTTTTTTATATGATAGTTATTTTTTGTTTATTTTTTATGACCCCTTTGTTAATTATAAATAATATGATATTAACTTGTCAATTTGTTTTTATTATTTTATTAATATTTTTTATTATAAATTTTAATATTTATTCATTTTTTAGATATATTTCTTATAATATGGGAGTAGATAATATTTCTTATTTTTTAATTATTTTAAGTTTTGTTATTTGTAGTTTAATAATTTTAAGTTTAAGTAATAGTTTTAATTTAAATAGCTTTTTGTTTTTGGTTTTACTCTTAATATTTCTCCTTTATATAATTTTTTGTTCTTTAATTAGCTTATTTATATATATTTATATTGAGTTTATTTTGATTCCATTAATAGTTATAATTTTAGGTTGAGGCTATCAACCTGAGCGATTACTTGCTGGTTTATATTTATTTTTTTATACCTTATTTGCTTCTTTACCATTATTTCTATTAATTATAATAATTTATTTGAATTATGGTTTAATATTTTTAGATAGTATACATTTTATAAATATTAATATATTTTTTATATATTTATCAAGAATTTTAGCTTTTTTAGTAAAGTTTCCTATATATATATTTCATTTTTGGTTGCCTAAGGCTCATGTTCAAGCCCCTGTATTTGGTTCTATAATTTTAGCAGGGTTAACTTTAAAGATTGGAGGTTATGGGTTAATTCGATTAATAATAATATTTGAATATATATATATAAGTTACTCTTATATTTGATTTTCATTATCTATATATGGCTCTTTAATTGTTGGTTTAATTTGTTTAGTCCAGGGTGATATTAAATGTTTAATTGCATATTCTTCAGTATCTCATATAGGTATATGTCTAATAGGTTTGATAACAATAACTTGATGAGGTTTATTAGGTTCATATTTATTAATAATTGGTCATGGTTTTTGTTCATCATGTTTGTTTTATATATCTAATATTTTATATACTCGGACTGGAAGTCGAAGATTTTTTATTAATAAGGGTATATTATACTATATACCAGGTAGAGCTTTTCTTTGGTTCATTTTTTGCTTATTTAATATAAGATGTCCTCCAAGTATTAATTTTATTAGAGAAGTTTTTATTATTACAAGAATAATAAATTATTGATTAAGTTCCATAATTTATTTTGTAATAATTTCTTTTTTATCGGCCTGTTTTAGATATTATTTATTTAGTTACACCCATCATGGTTTATATCATAGCCTTTATAGTCATTCATCTATAATAGTTAAGGAATATTTAAATGTAATATTACATTTATTTCCTTTAATAGGGTTTTTATTTATATTATTTTATATTATTTAATGTTTAGGTAGTTTAATTAAAAATTTAAGTTTGTGGATCTTATGATGAATTTATTTCCTTAAATCTTGTTATTTTTAAATTATTATTATATTTGTTTTTTTTTAATATTATTATCTTCTATGCTATTTTTAATAATAGACTTTTATTTTATTTATTATGATTTAATTTTTGTTATTGAATGGAATTTATTTAGATTAAATTCTGTTGATTTAATTTATTTATTATATTTAGATTGAATCTCTATGAGATTTTCATTTGTTGTTACATTTATTTCTTCCATAGTAATTATTTACAGAAAGAGTTATATAGGTGAATATAATTATATTTCATTCCGTTTTTTATTGCTAGTTATTATATTTATTATTAGAATAATGTTAATAATTTTAAGACCTAATTTAATTAGAATTTTATTAGGTTGGGATGGTTTAGGGTTGGTTTCCTATTGTTTAGTTATTTATTATAGATCAATTAAGAGTTACTTAGCAGGCATAGTTACTTGTTTAATTAATCGTTTAGGTGATATTGGGTTGTTAATTTCAATTAGATGATTATTTTCTTATGGTAGTTGAAATTTTATTTTTTATGTTGATTTATATACTAATTTTTTATTTTACTTAATTTTTATATCTAGATTTACAAGGAGAGCCCAAATCCCATTTTCTTGTTGGTTACCAGCTGCAATAGCAGCTCCAACCCCTGTTTCAGCATTAGTTCATTCTTCAACATTAGTAACCGCTGGGGTTTACTTATTAATTCGTTTTTTTAATTACTTAAATTATTATAATGAATTTTTTTTATATATTAGAATAATAACAATAATTTTGTCTTCCTTCTGTGCAAATTTTGAAAATGACTTAAAAAAAATTATTGCTCTTTCTACCTTAAGACAGTTAGGTTTGATAATGAGTTGTTTATTTCTAGGTTTATATAATTTTTCTTTTTTCCATCTATTATCTCATGCTATATTTAAATCATTATTATTTTTATGTTCAGGTATTATAATCTATAAAATAAGTGATAATCAAGATGTTCGATTAATTGGTTGTATTTGTTTAAGAATACCTTATACTACATGTTGTTTTAATATTTCTAATATAGCTCTATGTGGGCTACCTTTTTTGTCAGGGTTTTTTTCAAAGGATTTAATGCTAGAATTAATAGTAATAAATAGAATAAATTTTTGTTTTTGTTTATTATTTTATTTTAGATTAGGTTTAACGGCTTGTTATAGTATCCGCTTATTTTATTATAGATCATTATATAATTATAAACATTTTCCTTATGTCTCTTATTTAGATGATATTAATTCAATAAAGTTTAGAATTTTTATTTTAACCTTTTTTTCTATTATTTTTGGGAATATATATTTGTGAATAATGGATATAGATCTATTATTTGTTTGTTTACCTTTTTATATTAAGTTAATAAGATTAATTTTTGTAATATTGGGTTTTTATTTAGGTTATGAACTTAATTGATTTAACTTCATTTTTAATATTAAATATTATTTATTAAATAGTAGAATGTGATTTATGTTTAGTTATTCAATCTATTTATATAATTTATTTTATATTTATACTTTAGATTCTTTTAAGGGTTCTTTTTGAGGGGAATATTTTGGGGCATATGGTTTGTCAATCTCTTTAATTAAATTGAGAAATAATTATCAATATTACTTTCTTAATTCTTTAAAGGGGTTTTTTTTATATTCAATTATTTTTTTTTTAATTTTAATTTAAATATCTTAATAGCTTAATTTTTAGAGCATATTAGTGAAGTTAATAAGGAATATTATTTATTTAAGATATTATTCATAGACTTAATATAAGTCAACCTTTTAATGAAAATAAAATGTTTTAATAAACTATATGAATATAAAGAGACAAACGGAATTTAACCGCTTTAGAAATAAGTTAGCAGCTTTTTCCATACATGATCTCTTTTAATTGGAATAATTATTCAATGATTTCATTAACAATGAAATGCCTTTCCCCTTTGGCTTCAATTAAAACATGGAGATTAACTCTAATTTTAGGTCGAAACTAAATGTAATATATTACTTCTTTGTTATAAGATTAATCCTTAGATACCTTTTGATTGCAAATCAAATATTATAATTAAATATAATCCTTTAATTAGTTCATTTAAGTATTCCATTATTTCATTCATGATATGTACCTATAATAAGAATTAATATAAATGTAATTAATGTTTTAACCCAGTAATTAATTAGTACAACCTTATAATTAGCAATTACTGGTATAATAAGTACAATTTCAATATCAAAAATTAAGAAGATGACTGCAATTAAGAAAAAGTGTGTTGAAAATGGTAAACGTGAATAAGATATTGGGTTGAAACCACATTCAAATGGGGTAGATTTTTGCATATCAATGATTGATTTTTTTCTAATTAATCTAATTAATACTATTATAATCAGTAACAATAGTAAAATTAAGATTGAACCTTCTAGGGTTAGTTTAATTATCCATTTTATTTTATAATCTTTTAAGTTGGAGGCTTAATGTACTAATATATACTAAATAGATACTAAGATTTTATCTTCCTCATCAATAAATTGAAATATAAAGAAATAGTCATACGATATCTACAAAATGTCAATATCAAGCAGCTGCTTCGAATCCCACATGGTGATACTTAGAGAAGTGTAATTTTTTGATTCGTATGGTTGTAATTATAATAAATAATGTCCCAATAATTACATGTAAACCGTGGAATCCTGTTCTTATAAAGAAGATTGACCCATAAATAGAATCTGAGATACAAAAGGGTGACTCATAATATTCCACTACTTGAAGGATTGAAAAGTACACTCCTAAAATAATTGTAATTAATATAGCTTGTATAGTCATTGTTAATTTATTTTTAATTAGACTATTGTGTGCTCATGTAATAGAGATTCCTGATGATAATAAGATTATTGTATTAAGCATAGGGATATTTATTGGATTAAAAGGTTTAATTCCTAGAGGTGGTCATGTTATGCCAATTTCAATACTAGGTGATAATCTTCTGTGGAAGAAAGCTCAGAAGAAGGATGAAAAAAATATTACTTCTGAAATAATAAAAAGAATTATTCCTCATTTTATTCTTTTAATAACTTTCCTAGTGTGTAAACCTTGAAATGTTGATTCTCGGGTTACGTCTCGTCATCATTGAATTATTGTTAATAAAATAATTATTGTTCCTATTGTTATTAGTCAAATTTCATTAATATGAAATCATATAATTGTTCCTGATGTTAATCTTAGTAATCCTATTGATCCTGTAAGAGGTCATGGGCTATTTTCAACTAGGTGAAATGGGTGATTATTCATTTAAATTTCTCTTGAATATAAGGTTGATAATGTTATGAACACGTATGCTTGAATTATTGCTACTGCAAGTTCAAATAGTATTAAAATTATTAATGATCAAATTATAATTATTATTATATAATTTTGTAAACTATTACCAAGTAGTGTCATTAATAAATGCCCAGCAATTATGTTTGCTGAGAGTCGAACTGCTAAAGATCCAGGACGAATAAAATTTCTAATTGTTTCAATCAAAACTATAAATGGTATAAGTACTGAAGGAGTCCCTGTTGGGACTAGATGACAAAATATGTTATTTGTTTTTTCAATTCAACCAAATAACATAATTCCTATTCAAATTGTTAAAGCTATTGATAAAGATACTACTAAATGTGCTGTTGATGTAAAAACATATGGTATTAAACCTATTATATTATTAATTATGATAATTATAAATATGGTAATCATAATAATGGATATTCCTTTCGATTTTAATAGTATAGATATTTCTTTATGGAGTTTAATTTGAATAATTTTATTTATAAGATTATATTTACCAAATATATTTCATATATTTAATGGTAATAAAAATGGTAATAATATACTTAATCAATTTAATGATAAGTACCCTGTACATGGGTCAAATGTAGAGAATAAGTTTATTATCATTTTCAATTTATTCATTTATAATATTTTTTCGTTTCTATTTTTTTTTCTGGTTTATTATTAAAGTATGTTAATCTTATATATAATAATATTAGAGCTAATGTAGTAATTATTAGTGTTAATCATCAAATAGGTGATATTTGTGGCAATAAAGAATACTTTTTTAATAGTATTTTTAATTTGACAAATTAATGTTTTGTTATTAAACTAAATCTTTTTCATTAAGAGTATCAAATACTATTATTTGGTTTAAGAGACCAATACTTTAAATTAAGTTACTTAACGAATATTCTATAAGTCATTTAATGAATGATTTTATATTAATTGATTCTAAGGTAATAGGTATAAATCTGTGATTTGCTCCACAGATTTCTGAACACTGCCCAAATAGTAATCCTGGTCGTATAATGAATATGTTTCTTTGATTAATTCGTCCCGGGGTTGCATCAATTTTAATTCCTAATGCTGGGATTGTTCAAGAGTGAATAACATCCGTTGATGTTACAAGTAATCGAATTTGAGTATTAAATGGTAGAGTAATACGATTATCAGTTTCAATTAATCGAAATTCATTTTTTTCTAGCTGGTTAGTTGGTAATATATATGAATCATAATCTATCTTTTTAAAATCTGAATATTCATATGATCAATATCATTGATGACCAATTGCTTTTAATGTAATAATAGGTTTATTTACTTCCTCAAGTAAATATAAAATTTTAAGTGATGGTAGAGCAATAATAATTAATAGTAAGGCCGGCATAATAGTTCAAATTAATTCAATTAATTGACCTTCAAGTAAGAATCGGTTAATTAATTTATTTTTTGTGAATAAAGATATTATTATATATAAAACTACTATAGTAATTATAATTAAAATTATTATTGTATGATCATTAAAAATAATTAATTGTTCTATGATAGGTGAAATACTATCTTGAAATCTAAATATTGATCATGAGGCAATTTTTAATGAAATAAAGTTATTTATATATGAATTTTAAGTTCATTGCACTAATCTGCCACACTAAAACTTAATTAGTAATGGTAATTCTGCATATGAATGTTCTTCAGGAGGTATTTTTTGTAATCATTCAATTGATGACACTACTCTTATGTTGAATAATGGTATTCGTTGGGAAATTATTCTTTCTCAGATAATAAAAATTATTAATATGATTCTAATTAATGAGATTATACTACCAATTGATGAAACAATATTTCATGATATATATATATCAGGGTAATCTGAATATCGACGGGGTATTCCACTTAATCCTAAAAAATGTTGAGGAAAAAATGTTATATTCACTCCTAAAAATATAATAGAAAATTGAATTTTTAGTCATAATGGATTTATAGTTAAACCAGTGAATAATGGGTATCATTGAATAAATCCTGCTATAATTGCAAATACAGCTCCTATAGACAAAACATAGTGGAAGTGGGCAACAACATAATATGTATCATGAAGAATTACATCAATTGATGAATTTGATAAAACAATACCTGTTAGTCCTCCAAGAGTAAAAAGAAATACAAAACCAGCAGCCCATATTATTGAAATTGAAAATTTATTGGAAGATCCATGTATGGTTGCTATTCATCTAAAAATTTTAATACCCGTTGGTACTGCAATAATTATAGTTGCTGATGTAAAATATGCTCGAGTGTCTACATCTATTCCAACTGTAAATATGTGATGAGCCCAAACAACAAACCCCAAAATACCAATTGATATTATAGCATAAACTATTCCTATATAACCAAATGATTCAATTTTTCCTCTTTCTTGACTAATAATATGAGAAATTAAACCAAACCCTGGTAAGATTAAGATATATACTTCAGGATGTCCAAAAAATCAGAATAAATGTTGATACAAAATAGGATCACCACCACCTGATGGATCAAAAAATGATGTATTAATATTTCGATCAGTTAATAGTATTGTAATAGCACCTGCTAATACGGGTAAAGATAATAATAATAAAATTGCAGTGATTAATACTGACCAAACAAATAATGGGGTTTTTTCTAGTAATATACCTGCAGGACGTATATTTATTACAGTTGTAATAAAATTAATAGCTCCTAGAATAGAAGAGATACCAGCTAGGTGAAGGGAGAAGATCGATAGGTCTACTCTGGCACCTGAGTGAGCAATATTTGATGATAGTGGTGGATAAACTGTTCAACCTGTTCCAGTTCCCATTTCAATTATTGATCTAGATAATAATAAAGTTAATGAAGGAGGTAATAATCAAAATCTTATATTATTAAGGCGAGGAAATGCCATATCTGGTGCACCAATTATCAAAGGAACTAATCAATTTCCAAATCCACCAATTATAATAGGCATTACTATGAAAAAAATTATGATGAATGCATGAGATGTAACAATAACATTATATGCTTGATCATTATTAATAAATGAACCAGGTTGAGCTAGCTCAATTCGAATAATTATTCTTAATATTATTCCTAGTATACCAGATCAGATTCCAAATAGGAAATATATAGTTCCAATATCTTTGTGATTGGTAGAGAAGAGCCACTTATTCATTTATGCTAAGGTGTCTGAAATAGGTGGTAAACTGTAAATTTATTAATGAAAATGATTGTTTTCCCTTAGTAGTAAGAAAGAATAATTAATAAGTTTTATAGTTTATGAAAAATATTAAATTGCAAGTTTAAAGAAGAATTAAATATATCTAAGACTTATCGTCATAGATATATTCAACTTTGAAGGTTACTAGTTTTATTTTTAACTTAAAGTCTTACTATATAAATGTTTTTAAGGTTATAAGAATTGGTGATATAAAAAAATTCATTGCAATAATAGAGTAATAAGATTTTATTGTAAGATTTAACTTTCATTTTTTTTGGATTGAATTAATTGTAATTAGGTTAAATGTTATTCGTATATAGAAGAATATAACAATTAGTGACATTATAATTATAATAACGGTTAATAATAATTGTTTATTGAAAATTAAATTTTGGATTACTATATATTTATTAAAGAATCCTATTAGAGGTGGGAATCCTCCTATTGAAAGGATTAAAATTCATAAATTTAATTTTATGTTACTATTTTTTTCATTTAAATTAAATTGATTAATAAAATTAATTTTAAGTTCATTAATTGGTTTAATAAATATTAAGGTTAATATTATGTAAATTATTATGAATAATCTTATTATAGTTTTGTTATTAATTATTCTTAATATTATTCCTATGTTAAAAATGGAAGAGTATCCTATAATTTTTCGTACTGAACTTTGATTTAAAGACATAATTGCCCCAACAATTATGCTTAAAATAATAATTGAATTAAGATTAATATTTAAATAAGATAAAATATTTAATGGAGGAATTTTTATTAAAGTTAAAATTAAAATAATTAATTCATATTCTAACCCCTCAATTATAATTATTATTCAATTATGAAATGGTGCTACCCCAATTTTAATTGCTATAGAAATAGCTATATAAATTTCACAATTTATATTAACCCCAATTAATATAATTATGATTCTTAGCAGTAGAATTGTTGATGCTACTCTTTGTGTAATAAAATATTTTATTGAAGATTCTGATCTGGTTTTTTTTTTAGTTAATATTAATGGAATAATTGCTAATAGTGATATTTCTATTCCTATTCACATTGAAATTCAGTTGTTTGAACAAATTGTTACTATAACCCCAATTATAGTAACATTAGTAAATAATAAATTAGTTAAATTTAAAAATATTAAATAGAAGAAGATTTTACTTCTATGTTTAGGGTATGAACCTAATAGCTTATTTAGCTTATCTATTTGTTATGTAAATTAGTGTATGATGCACTTTAAACTTTGAATTTAATAGATGAGTTTGATTCTCAATTTTACAATTCAATAAGAGTAATTATTAATTACATTATTTATTATATCATAATAATCCTTTAATCAGGCATCTTATC